TAAGACTTGAGTTTCATTAAAAAGCCCTTTATCGGATTTGAACCGATGACTTACGCCTTACCATGGCGTTACTCTACCACTGAGTTAAAAGGGCCTATTCAATTCATGAATTAGTCATTTTCCATTATGAGTTTACTACATATATGTATATATGCATTATTTCCATTATTTCATAATGGAAAATGAAATTCTATTTACCTACTTTCTGGGTAAAATTTTTCTCGTTTTTCAATTTTCTGGCTTAGTGTGAGATAGTGATAGGCATATTATATTTCATCTGAACAAGAAACGAAGCAATGAGTGAAAATTGAAGAAAAAAATGAAATGAGGTTTTATCCCTACCCCTTTTTCTGTCGAACCAATCATTGCCTGAACTGAAGGAATTCTATACCTACTTTCGTTATATCGAATAGTATGGGATGCTTTATTCATGAAGCATCAAATCAAAAAAAATGTTCAAACTATATAGAAATAGAATCAGAACATAGAAAGACTCTTCGGATCTAGTCATATCATTAGATTATATTGACAATTCCAAAAAACTGTTCATACTATCATCATAGTATGATGACGGTCGGGTGGATATGCCCCCATCGTCTAGTGGTTCAGGACATCTCTCTTTCAAGGAGGCAGCGGGGATTCGACTTCCCCTGGGGGTAGGGTACTACGAAAGGAAGTTGATCATGGATTATCAATAAGCCTAGAATGAATTCTTCTTGGGTCGATGCCCGAGCGGTTAATGGGGACGGACTGTAAATTCGTTGGCGACATGTCTACGCTGGTTCAAATCCAGCTCGGCCCAAGAATTCACCGCTCCATGAGTATGATATAATCAATTTGTCCTACAGAACAGAAAAGAAACGGAAATGCCTGATCCGTAGAGAAATAAAGAAAAGGGGTCCTTTTTTTTGCTCTATCTATTTTTTTCTCATCTCATTGAAAGATTGATTGTCTATAATTGTCTATATTTAACAATAAAATAAATAATCACTAGTTACTAATAATCCGCGTCACTCTCACTAAAGCCCGTGTTTCTGTGGATATCAATATAGCATTCGCATATCTGTTACGTTCCAACATGACGAGTAGAATATTCTTATGAAACCCTAAGAATATGTATGCTATACACCTCGTCGGGATTGTAGTTCAATTGGTCAGAGCACCGCCCTGTCAAGGCGGAAGCTGCGGGTTCGAGCCCCGTCAGTCCCGAACTAAGATCCGATGAATTTCTCAATTCATTTCTCTATTTTTCGCGAAAGGGAAGACGGGGAGCAAAATAGGATCGAATCCCCGGCGCGGGGATTATTTCTTTTGTTTCGCGTTTATCATCAGACAAAAGACAAATACGGGAATTTCTATTTCTTCCACCAGTACTGATTGATAAGGGAAAGACGTATGTAGATTGGTACAGTAGTATTGCTATATTCAGTATTTTACGTTTAAAAGATACCAATACTCACTTTCTTTTTCAATCGTTCTTGATCAATGAAATGGAATAGAGTGCCCATATTTTTATGAGGAGTACAGACACAAAATGTCTTCGTTTATTGTACGATACACAATGAACTTAATATAATATAATTTAATTACCCGGCGAAGTACTTTTCAGGTTAAAGCGCATCCTTTCGAATTTCAATTTTTTTGTATCCTCAATTATTAATACTAATTGGAAACAATCTATTTTATTCTCATTCCAATTGTATATTTATATTGAATTTTTGATGTATACGTTCCAATCCCAATCCAATAAAGAGGATACTAATAAGATAAAATAAAAGACCCACCAAGCAAGGTCCCCTTCTTATTCTTAGTAAATTTGATTTGTTTGAATACTCGATTTTTTCTACTTAATTCTTTATTCTTTTTTCCATCTCACTTAGAATTTTGGATCTATGTATAACCCAGAGAATACCGGTCATATAATACCTCATAATTCTATATACATAGTTCTATGTATATGTATAAGTAATAGAATTGTATAAGGAAGATGATAGGTTATAGAAAAGAAAAAAAGGATGAAAATCCAATGATAGGTATTTCTGATCTAATAAAAAATGATATTTTAATTTAGTATGGATAAAAGATCTTCCTATGGTATACTATATTCAATTCTCGACGCTAAATTGATTTGATAGATCAGAAATTGTTATTCATAATATAGATCTGATTCAGTATCATCAGGATGCAATTCATCCCATCGAATTTACAGGAATCAAATTTCTCATCTCTATGGGATTAGATCCCGAGTTATTGCGAAAAAAAGAAGATTAGATTATGGAAGTCAATATTCTCGCACTTATTGCTACTGCACTGTTCATTCTAGTTCCTACTGCTTTTTTACTTATCATCTATGTAAAAACAGTCAGCCAAAATGATTAATTTGAATGAAACTTGAATTATTAGTTCTTATCAATGATTCAAGAAATGAAAGAAAGGAAGTCAAATTCTAAGTCTTAAATGAAATGATTGGGCTGGGCTGGAATCAGAAGTATCTTAGTAAGTATCTAAGCTAGTGTGGTAGAAAGAACTATATATATATATAGTTCTTTCTACCACACTAGCTAGTATTGTATACTAATATAGGCTTCATATAGATCAAATTACAATATGTATATTATATATTATATTAGATGTACATATAGATAAGATAGCACTTTAATTCGATTTCTTTTTTTCCCATCTCAAGAAGTCATTGATTGAACAATTAACGGAGGATCCGCGGAGTTATATGATAACTTCTTCGGATTTGGAAAAGGAGTTAGAGTGGACCCTGGCTATTTTTCATCCTTAAACACGAGATGAGTCAAAAAAAGCCTAAAAACATTTCTAGAAGTTTAAAACAAATGTTAAATGTGTGATATGTCGATCGCCCAACAGAAGAAAGATCTCATTTTCTTATGTATAGGACCTCTTTGGACAATCACTAATCGCCTCGCTTCCAGTAGAAAGAAAATATATATTGTCGTAATAGCAGAAAGACTTTTCTTTTAGTCTTTTAGAAAGGTAAAAGTCAAGAAAAAGGGAAATAAATAAAGAAAAAAGTAGGTATTGGTTTTTCTTATTGTAATATCTATATATAATTCTGATAAGAGCGGATTCACCAAAATAGAATATAGAATATAGAATATTTAGGAAAATTCAGTTGGAAAGAATCTCCTATCATGCGTGGATTTGAGTTTCAAAATACAATTATGATAATCATTCATTACTGTATTCCAGTACAATTTTGAAGACATTTAAGGCTTCGCAAAACGATCAATAAAGAATTGATACAGTTCGATTGCTCAATCGATTACTCAATTTAGTATTAGTAGTGCCCCCAGCCCTAGAGTCCACTCCTTCCCCATACTACAAGTGAAAGGGAAAATGTAAAGACTACCATTAAAGCAGCCCAAGCAAGACTTACTATATCCATGTGAATTCTGTCCCCTATTTCTATGAAGGAATTATTCTATTATTGATTAATAATCATAGTGGAATCAAGGGCACAGAGTCAAAATAGGGTTTTGACTTAAGACTATTGATGAACCAAACCAATTCAATGACTACGTTCATAACAAGTTTCGATATTTTAGGATTTCCGGTAGAATCAAATCAGGAAGCATTAAGTACAAATACGATGATACACACGCTTTTTCTTTGGAAATATCAAAGGAATGCTTCTAATGGAGCATGTAAGAATAGTAAGACCCATTGTTTTGATACCTTTCGTTACTAAGTAACTAAGCAAAAAGCATAAATATATACTATCAAGATAGATAACTATATACCAGAGACCTCTATTTCCTATTTGATTTAAGCTTACTGTCTTTCTGTGAAAGAATCGGTAGAACCCACCGTCACTATTGCTACATACATTCTTTTTTTTTTCATTTTTACCTTTACTCTATACTAATACTAATATTAATACTAATACTATAAGAATTAAGAATTAAGAATTAAGAATTAAGAATTAAGAATTAAGAATTAAGAATTAAGAATTAAGAATTAAGAATTAAGAATTAAGAATTAAGAATTAAGAATTAAGAATTAAGAATTAAGAATTAAGAATTAAGAATTAAGAATTAAGAATTAAGAATTAAGAATAGACCAATCATTCTGATTGCATGTCTGAGCACTCATAGCCTCTCGTGAGTTTAAATACAAAGCCCCCTCGTGCCTTTCCATAACCCCTAAATTGATTTCCCATCATTGTATCCGATCTCATTTAATACCCGACAGAGTCGCCAGACGCTACTTTAATTGAATAATTTCAAATTTAATAAGGATAGTAGTTTAAGAGATTTTGATAGTCTTTCGTATAATTTCTTCTTCCATTCTAGTAGCAAAAACAGAGTGCCTCTTAGGAATCTTTGTATACCGAAATTTCTGACCTTAGTTCTTAATTCTGGAATTGACTCTCACCATTTATTTGATTTTTCAATTGAATCAAATAAATGGACCGAACCAATCATTACCAATCATTAAATTAATAAGTGAGAGTTGCCTCATCCCTATTGTTGCCGGTTTGGGTTGGGCTACACCTAGATTTTAAGAAAAAAAATTACAGTCTTTTCTAAAACCTATGCTATGGGTTATAAAAATCAAGTATTGACGCACCCACTTAGTCCTTTGCCTCCGCTTCTTGCGGAGCAAGAATTCATCGAATTAGATCGGCAGGATAAGAAATCAAAAATCTTTTGTTGATCAGGCGACACCCGGATTTGAACTGGGGATAAAGGATTTGCAGTCCCCCGCCTTACCACTTGGCCATGCCGCCAAATTCGATCCAAAATGGATAAAAATATTATCCATATTCTATTACAAATACTAACTCTTTTTTTATCTTGAATCCCGTCGTACTTATCCTTTTTAAAAAAGAAATTCCTTTTTTTTTTTTATTGGATCCAGTTGTATCTCAAAATATACATCACTTAAAAAATTCCCTTCTCTTTTCTATTGAGAGTAGAAAAAATGGATTTCCGGCGATAGACTGCAAAATTCAGGGCAAATTTGAACCA